AGAATTATTGCAATAGTGTATAGGTATGTAACTTGGGGTACATAATTCCTAACTCGAGGCTTTCCTGTTTCCGGGTTTAAAATGTATAAAAAATTTGATATTGTTTTCAGGGTTGAATTTTTAAAGATAGTCTATTGTGTGGGTATTATTGCAATAGTGTATAGGTATGTAACTTGGGGCACATAATTCCTAACTCGAGGCTTTCCTGTTTCCGGGTTTAAAATGTATAAAAAATTTGATATTGTTTTCAGGGTTGAATTTTTAAAGATAGTCTATTGTGTGGGTATTATTGCAATAGTGTATAGGTATGTAACTTGGGGTACATAATTCCTAACTCGAGGCTTTCCTGTTTCCGGGGGGTTTTCAGGATTAAATAGTAGTTTACGAGTTTAGGGGGGTAGGGGGGTTTTACCCCCAAAAGCCGAGGGGGGCGCACCTTGGATATAACAGGGGAACTCACTAATTATTTATGCTCATGATATCAGTTATGCAGTTCCTCAATACTAATCATGCAAACATGAATGAACTTAATTATATACAAGGAAATGTATTCCCTTGTCAGCTTGCCTTAGCGCTGCACTCTGAGATGCCAGATAAAAAGAAAATAAAAAAAATAACCATGACCTTTAGGATGAGTGCTCGCATGTGGCATGATAGCTATTTAGGTCTTACCACCAATCGACCAAGGAAGCTTTTGAAGGAAAGAATGGGGATCGACTTATCAATCAAGGTTCTTGAAATAGAAGTCTAGATGCCAGTAAAAGTTCACGAGATGAAGGTCTACAATGATTGGTTTTCATCACCAGCTTTGTGGGTTAAATATTGTAATTGTCTACTGATTTTTATGTATTTGTGGTTTCATACTTATTGGTATATTCAGGTGTGCGATGAATTATTTTAATGTATTTTGTAATTCTTGAATGTTAGGTGTGAATGAATGGTCAAAGTCGTTTAATGGTATTAATACATATAGTTACTACTACATAGAATATGTACGATGTATATTTATGGGGAAATTACATATATGTAATTTTCAGAGAATAGTTAAACTTAGAATGCTAGCTTTGGGAGTTAGTGGTGGGAGTTAGAATCTCCCTTCTTTGAGAGCAGCAGGGAGGATTTTAACCTCCGGCAGCCAGTTTACAAGACTGGCGCTCTGGCACTGAGCTACAGCTGCAGGCTGTTTGTAAAAGTTTATTTTCTAGCCATCCAGTTAATGGGAATAGACCAAGGAAGATGAAGAAGTAGATGAAGGATGCAATTTGACCAATAATGATATAGGGGTGTTCTACAGGTATCCCTCCAATTCAGGTGAGGATGATGACATCTGCTACAAGGGCTCAGAAGATTAGTTGGGAGAGGGGGCGGAAGGTTAGACCTCGTTGTTTGGACGTATGGAGAAATGGGACAAGCATTAGTACTAGGATTGATGCAAGAAGTGCTAGGACTCCTCCTAATTTGTTAGGGATAGAACGAAGAATTGCATAGGCAAAGAGGAAGTACCACTCTGGTTTGATGTGAGGGGGTGTAACTAGGGGATTTGCAGGTGTAAAATTATCTGGGTCTCCTAAGTAGTTGGGGGCAAAGAGTGCTAGAGATGTGAGGGCAATAAGTATGATAGCAAATCCAAGAAGGTCTTTATAAGAAAAGTAGGGGTGGAAAGGAATTTTATCTGCATCTGAGTTTAAGCCTAGGGGGTTATTTGAGCCTGTTTCATGTAAGAAAAGAAGGTGAAGAATTGTTGCAGCTAGAATTACAAAGGGGAAAAGGAAGTGAAAAGCAAAAAATCGTGTAAGGGTGGCATTATCTACTGAAAATCCGCCTCAAATTCATTGAACAAGTGTATTGCCAACATAGGGGACAGCAGAGAGGAGGTTAGTAATTACTGTAGCTCCTCAAAAGGATATTTGACCTCAGGGGAGGACATAGCCTACAAATGCAGTTATTATAACTAGAAGAAGAAGAACTACTCCAATATTTCATGTCTCTTTATAAAGGTAGGACCCATAGTAAAGCCCTCGTCCTACATGAAGGTAAATACAAATGAAGAAAAAGGAAGCACCATTGGCATGTAGGTTTCGAATTAGTCAGCCAAAGTTTACATCTCGGCAGATATGAGCTACAGAGGAGAAGGCTGATGAGATATCAGCAGTATAGTGTATTGCAAGGAAAAGGCCTGTTGCAATTTGTACAATAAGGCATAATCCTAGCAGGGAGCCAAAGTTTCATCATGCAGAGATGTTTGAGGGAGCAGGGAGGTCAATAAGGGCATCATTTATAATTTTTAATAGTGGGTGGGTTTTTCGTAGGCTAGTCATTAAGGTTTCCTGTAGTTGAATAACAACGGTGGTTTTTCAAGTCATTAGTCCTGGTTAAAATCCTGGCAGGAATGATGGTCTATATCATGTGTATCTTTATGTTGGGTTTAGTATTAGGGGTAATTGTGGTTGCTTCAAATCCTTCCCCTTATTTTGGGGCTTTAGGACTGGTTGTTGTATCAGGGATGGGGTGTGGTATCTTAGTTGGACATGGGGCCCCTTTTTTATCTTTAGTATTGTTTTTAATTTATTTGGGGGGAATACTAGTTGTGTTTGCTTATTCTGCTGCTTTAGCAGCGGAGCCTTTTCCTGAGACTTTAGGAAGTCGGTCTGTGGTTGTGAATGTTTTGGGCTATTTAGTTGGAGTGGTGTTAGGGGCTAGTTTTTTTTGGGATGGGTGATTTGGGGGTTTGTGGCTCACAGTGGATGAGGGGGTAGAGCTTTCTTTATTACGGGGGGATGTGGGAGGGGTGGCAGTTATGTACTCTTCTGGGGGCTTAATACTTGTGTTGAGTGCATGGGCTCTTCTTTTGACTTTATTTGTGGTGTTGGAGGTTTGTCGGGGGTTAAGTCGGGGGGCACTTCGGGCTGTTTAAGAGGAGAGAAGTAAGGCCAGTACAAATGTTAGGAAGAAAAGAGCTAGGAAGGTTTTTACTATGCCTTGTTGAGCATTACTTGTTGTTGTAATTAAGGGGAGGTTGGTGCTATAAATAGCTTTAGGGCCTACTTTTTCTAGTCATGTTTGATCAACTACTTGGGAGGCAATGAATTGGCCTAGTATGAGGTTTATTTTTGGAGGGAGGCGGTGAATGATGCCAGGGAAGAAGCCTAATATATTTGAGAAATGGTGAGGTATAAGGATAGGTGTAGTTTTATACTGTTTGGTTGTGAGGTTAGCAAGTTCTAGGGCCACTAGGAGGCCTGTAATTGTGACTAAGAGGGCAGCTAGTTTGAGAGTTAGGGGTATAGTTATAACAGGGGTTTTTGGTAAGATAATGTTTGCAGTAATGAATAGGCCAGCAATGATGCTGCCCCAAGCAAGGCGTTTAATAGGATTAATTACTGCAGGGTTGTTTTCATTAATGGGGGACAGGGGGTTAAATCGTGGGTGGCCTATGGTTACAAAGAAAACTACCCGCAAGCTATATATAGCAGTGAAGGATGTAGCAAGGAGAGTTAGGATAAGGGCTCAGGCATTTAGGTGGGATGTGTTTAGGGCTTCAATGATGGCATCTTTGGAGAAGAATCCTGCTAGGAAAGGTGTTCCTGTAAGGGCAAGGCTGCCAATTGTCAGGCAGGAAGAGGTGAAGGGTGCAAGGTGGTGTATTCCTCCTATTTTACGGATGTCTTGTTCATCATTTAAGCTGTGGATCAAGGAGCCAGAGCACAGGAATAGTATTGCTTTGAAGAAGGCATGGGTGCAGATGTGAAGGAAGGCAAGTTGGGGTTGGTTTAGGCCAATTGTAACTATTATTAGGCCTAGCTGGCTCGAGGTTGAGAAAGCAACAATTTTTTTGATATCATTTTGGGTTAGAGCACAGGTTGCTGTAAAAAGGGTTGTTAGTGCTCCTAGGCATAGACAGGTAGTTAAAATCATGGGGTAGGACTCCATTAAGGGGCTTGTCCGGATCAATAAGAAAATGCCAGCAACAACTATGGTGCTTGAGTGCAGTAGGGCAGATACCGGGGTTGGGCCTTCTATGGCAGAGGGAAGTCAAGGATGCAGGCCAAATTGGGCTGATTTTCCGGTTGCAGCAATGACAAGTCCGAGAAGGGGAAATGTTAGATCGAGGGTGTGGGGGGCTGAAAAGATTTGTTGAAGTTCTCAGGAGTTTAGGTTTGTAGCTATTCAGGCTATAGCAAAAATTAGGCCAATATCACCAACTCGGTTATAAATGACTGCTTGAAGAGCTGCAGTGTTTGCATCTGCTCGGCCGTATCATCATCCAATGAGAAGGAAGGATATAATGCCAACACCTTCTCACCCAATAAAGATTTGGAACATGTTATTTGCTGTGACTAGGATAATCATGGCAATTAGAAAAGTTAATAAATATTTGAAGAACTGGTTTATGTTGGGGTCTGCATGTATATATCAAGAGGCAAATTCTAAAATGGACCAGGTTACATAGAGAGCCACAGGTGTGAAGATGAGGGAGTAGAAGTCGAATTTTAGACTAATATTTACATCAAATATGAGGGTATTCATTCAAGTTCAGTTGGTGGTAATGATTTCTGCCCCTTCAGAGATAAATAAAAATAGGGGTAAGAGGCTTACAAAGAAGGCTAGTTTTACAGCTGTTTTAACTTGGTGTAAGGCTCAGCTTGGAGTTTTAGGATGAGGGGTAAATGTTGTTAGTAGAGGGTAGAAGAGTAAAATGAAGATAATAATAAGACTTGTGGATATTATTAAAGGGGTAGTGTGCATAGCTTTTACTTGGATTTGCACCAAGAGTTTTTGGTTCCTAAGACCAATGGATGAGCTGTTATCCTTTAAAAGCATTATGAGAGAGCTTCGGAATTCAACCGAGGGCACAATGGTTAGCAGTCTTTGTTGCTGGCAAGCCTCTCTCGGTGGACAAGAGGGTTTTAACCTCTGTCTTTAGAATCACAATCTAATATTTTTGTTAAACTATGTCTACAGAAGGTTCACCCTCAGATTAGTTCGGGTTTTATGATTAAAAGGAGGAGGGGGAGAAGATGAAGTGCTATAAGTAAGTGCTCTCGAGTGTGGGAGGGGTCGAGGGCAAGGATGTGTTGGGGGACTGGGCCTCGCTGTGTTATAAGAAATATGTACAAGGAGTAGGCTGCTGTGATTAAAGTTCCTGCTCCTGTGAGAGCAATTGTGGCCCAGGATCAGTTAAAGAGGGAGACAATAATTATTAATTCTCCCATAAGGTTGGGAAGAGGGGGGAGGGCCAAGTTTGCTAAACTAGCAATAAATCATCAAGAAGTTATTAGGGGAAGGATCATTTGTATTCCTCGGGCAAGAACTATGGTTCGGGTGTGTGTACGTTCATAATTAGTATTTGCCAGACAGAAAAGGGCAGAGGAGGTAAGTCCGTGTGCAATTATTAAAATAAGGGCTCCTGTAAATCCTCATGATGTTTGAATTAGGATGCCCCCAGCTACAAGGCCTATGTGGCCAACAGAGGAGTAAGCAATTAATGACTTTAAGTCAGTTTGTCGTAGGCAAATAGAGCCTGTTATTACAACTCCTCAGAGAGCTAAAATAATGAATGGGTAGCTGAGTTCTTTGGTTAAGGGTTCAAGCATAATTATTATTCGTATTATGCCATATCCTCCAAGTTTTAGTAGAACAGCAGCTAGGACTATGGAGCCTGCAATTGGGGCTTCTACATGAGCTTTGGGGAGTCACAGATGTATGCCATATAGTGGCATTTTAACAAGAAAGGCAAGTAAACACCCTGCTCATCAGATTTTGTCTGCAGTTGTGATTATAGGAATAGCAGGGGTGTATTGAAGGGTTAAGAGAGAGAGGGTCCCAGTGCAATTTTGAAGGAGGAGGAGGGCAACTAATAGGGGGAGGGAGCCTGCCAGGGTGTAGAATAGGAAGTATGTGCCAGCATTTAAGCGTTCTGTTTGGTTACCTCAGCGGGTAATGAGCACGAGGGTTGGTACTAGGGTTGCTTCAAACATGACATAAAATAATAAAAGATCAGTTGCTGCGAAGGATATGATACGAAAGATTTGGAGAGAGGTAAAGAGGGTAATATATATTCGTCGGCGGGGGAGGGGTTCAGAAGATGTATGGTTTTGGCATCCTAAGATCATTAGGGGCAGAAGTCAGCAAGTTAAGACAAGAAGGGGGGTTGATAAGGGATCTAGGGGTATGAAATGATTGAGGGAGGATCATTCATTTTTTTGTGGAGAGCATAGTCATGTAAGGCTTGCAATGGCAATAATTAGGCCATGAGCAAGGGCGGTTGGTCATAATAGTTTTGAGGGTACAAGTCATGTTGTTGGGATGAGCATAATTGTTGGGAATAAGAATTTTAGCATTGTAGGAGGTTGAGGCTTTGTAAGTGGTATGTGCCGTGTGTTCGGGCTGTGGCAACTAGGAGGGCAAGCCCTGCACCGGCCTCACAGGCAGAAAATGCAAGAAGAAGTATTGGAGAGGATGCAAAGTTTGGTGAATTAAGTTCTAATGTTCATATTGATAGTGCAAGAAAAAGGGAGAGTATTATACCTTCTAGGCAGAGTAGGGCAGATAAGAGGTGGGTTCGGTGAAATGCAAGGCCTGCTAGTCCTAGAATGAAAGCTGTTGAGAATGTGAAGTGTGTGGGAGTCATTAGGTAATTGTGGACTTTAACCACAAGCTTTCAAGTCGAAATCAAATATTTTAATTAAAATAATTACCTATTCAGCTCATTCAAGGCCTCCTTGAAGTCATTCATAGATTAGTCCAAGGGTAAGAAGAATTAGGACAAAGGTAGCTCAGAAAAAAGTGATTAAAGGGGTAGGAAGTTGGTCCCCTCATGGAAGGGGAAGGAGTAGTGCAATTTCAAGATCAAATAGTAAGAATAGAATGGCTACTAAGAAAAATCGTATTGAAAATGGAAGACGAGCTGAGCCAAGGGGGTCAAAGCCACATTCATAGGGTGATAGTTTTTCTTGGTCAGGGGTAATGAGGGGGAGTCAGAAAGAGACAATTGCTAAAATTCCTGAGAGAGCAATAGCGATAAAAATCACTGTCGAAATTAAGTTCATTATCTTTCCTTGGATTTTAACCAAGACCTGGTGATTGGAAGTCACTTATACTAAACATTAGTACTAGAAAGATATGAGCCTCATCAGTAGATAGAGATATATAAGAATAGTCAAACTACGTCAACAAAGTGTCAGTATCAGGCTGCTGCTTCAAAGCCAAAGTGGTGTTCTATTGTGAAGTGATAGTTGAGTTGTCGAAGAAGGCAGACTGCTAGGAAGGTAGTTCCAATAATAACGTGGAGTCCATGGAAACCTGTGGCTACAAAAAAGGTTGAGCCATAAACGCCGTCAGCAATTGTGAAAGGGGCTTCATAGTACTCTATGGCTTGGAGAAGGGTGAAGTAGCACCCTAGTAGAATTGTTAAGGCTAAGGATTGAATTGCTTGTTTTCGTTCCCGTTCTATAATACTGTGGTGGGCTCATGTGACTGTGACACCAGATGCTAGAAGGACAGCTGTGTTGAGAAGTGGGACACTGAATGGGTCTAATGGTGTAATCCCGGTTGGAGGTCAGCAGCCTCCAATTTCAGGGGTGGGGGCTAGGCTTGAGTGGAAGAAGGCTCAGAAAAAGCCAAGGAAGAAGAATACTTCTGATGTAATGAAGAGAATCATACCATATCGGAGGCCTTTTTGGACTGGGGGTGTATGATGTCCCTGATATGTGCCTTCTCGTACAATGTCTCGTCATCATTGATATATTGTTAGAAGAAGAATAACTATCCCAAGTGCTATGAGAGATGTTTTGTTATAGTGGAATCAGATAGCTAGGCCAGAGGTTAAAAGAAGTGCAGCAACTGCTCCTGTTAGGGGTCATGGGCTGGGGTCTACTATGTGGTATGCATGTGCTTGGTGGGCCATAAACGTTTTCTTGAAGATAGAGGCTTAGGAGGAGTACAAATACATAAGCTTGAATCATGGCTACAGCAACTTCAAGAATTGTAAGTAGGAAGAGTACAATTGTTGTTAAAATTGCCACAGTTGGTATTACACAGAGGAGGGAATAGGCTGCTGTGGAAATTAGATGCATTAGTAGGTGACCTGCTGTCAGGTTGGCTGCGAGTCGGACACCTAGTGCAAGAGGTCGGATGAAGAGACTAATAGTTTCGATGATAATAAGAACTGGGATGAGAGGAATTGGTGTGCCTTCAGGAAGAAAATGAGCGAGGGACTTGGTTGGTTGATTTCGTATCCCAATTAGGACAGTGGCAAGTCAAAGGGGGACAGCTAGGCCTAGATTGACAGATAGTTGAGTTGTTGGGGTAAAAGTGTAAGGGAGGAGACCTAGCATATTTAAGGATATCAGGAATAGTATTAAGGCAGCAAGGATAAGGGCTCATTTATGGCCTCCCACATTTAAAGGTTTTAGGAGTTGTGCTGTAAAGTTACCAACAAAAGAAGTTTGTAGGGTGAGTAAGCGATTGGTGATTCATCGATGGGCAGGGGCAGGGAAGAGGAGTCAAGGTAGTATGAAAGCAAGGACAATTAGGGGAATGCCTAGGAGGACAGGGCTAATAAATTGGTCGAAGAGGCTTGTTGCTATCATGATCAGGTTCAGTGGTTGGTTTTATCAGTTTGTGTGCTTTGGGGGGCAGGCTCATTTGGAAAGGTATAGTTAAGGGTCTTTGGGATGGCAATTGTGGTAAAAATAAGTCAGGAAAAGACTAAAAGTACAAATCATGGGGAGGGGTCTAGCTGAGGCATTTCACTAAGGGTGGTTGGGAGGCACCAATCTCCAGCTTAAAAGGCTGACGCTGAGGGCCCTGTTTAGCTTCTTAGTGAGGCATCTTCGAGTATTAAAGTTGATCAGTCTTGGAAGAAGTTTAAAGGGATTGCTTCTACTACAATTGGTATAAAACTATGGTTTGCACCACAGATTTCTGAACATTGCCCATAGAAAACTCCAGGTCGGGAGGCAATAAAGGCTGTTTGGTTTAGTCGGCCTGGTACTGCATCTATTTTTACACCTAGGGCAGGGACTGCTCATGAATGAAGGACATCTTCTGCTGTTACAAGGACTCGAATGGGAGCTTCAGTGGGGACTACTATTCGGTGGTCTACTTCTAGAAGTCGGAATTGGCCAGGGGCCAGGTCTTGAGTTGGGACCATGTAGGAGTCAAATGCAATTTCTTGATAGTCAGTGTATTCATAGCTTCAATATCACTGGTGTCCGATTGCCTTAACTGTGAGGTGGGGGCTGGTTACCTCATCTATAAGGTAAAGAATTCGTAAAGAGGGGAGTGCAATGAGAATAAGAATAATGGCTGGGAGAATGGTCCAGATAATTTCAATTTCTTGGGAGCCTAGAATATACATATTTGTGAGCTTAGTTGAAACTATTGCCACAATAATGTAAAGAACAAGGGTACTGATAAGGAAGACAATTATAAGGGCGTGATCATGGAAGTGAAGAAGTTCTTCTATAACAGGTGATGCTGCATCTTGAAATCCTAGTTGTGAGGGATGTGCCATAACGTAAGATACGTGGGGGTCTAACCCACAATTTTGCCCTGACAAAGCAATGTATTAACTTCTATACTAGTATCTTATTAAGAAAGTGTCAGAAGGGTTATGTAGCTGGCTTGAAACCAGCTTATGGGGGTTCGAGTCCTCCCTTTCTCGTTAGTGGCTTGATTGAACCTGGACAAATGCAGGTTCTTCATATGTGTGATAAGGGGGGGGGCAACCATGCAGTCATTCGATGTTTGTTGCTGTGAGTTCTACAGAGGAGACAACTCGTTTTGCAGCAAAAGCCTCTCAAATAATGAACAAGAACAAGATTACAGCAGTAAGGGAAATAAGTGAGCCTAAGGAAGAGACTGTATTTCATAGGGTGTAGGCATCTGGGTAGTCGGAATATCGTCGAGGTATCCCTGCAAGGCCTAGGAAGTGCTGTGGGAAGAAAGTTAAGTTAACCCCCACAAATATTACTCCAAAGTGGATTTTTGATCATGTGTCATGTAGAGTGTAGCCTGAAAGGAGGGGGAATCAGTGTATAAAACCTGCTATGATAGCAAATACAGCTCCTATTGATAGGACATAGTGGAAGTGGGCTACTACATAATAAGTGTCATGTAGTATAATGTCAAGTGAGGAGTTTGCTAGGACGATGCCTGTTAATCCTCCTACTGTGAATAGAAAAATAAACCCAAGGGATCATAGAAGGGGGGTTTCTCATTTAATTGCACCTCCATGCAAGGTAGCTAGTCAGCTAAATACTTTTACCCCTGTTGGAATAGCAATAATTATTGTGGCAGAAGTAAAGTATGCTCGTGTGTCAACATCTATTCCAACTGTAAATATGTGGTGGGCTCAGACAATGAAGCCAAGTAAACCGATGGCTATTATTGCTCAAACTATTCCTATGTAGCCAAATGGTTCTTTTTTGCCTGCATAATATGCAACAACATGGGAAATTATTCCAAAGCCTGGAAGGATGAGAATATAAACCTCTGGGTGGCCGAAGAATCAGAATAGGTGTTGGTAAAGGATTGGGTCTCCTCCTCCTGCAGGGTCAAAGAAAGTTGTATTTAAGTTTCGATCTGTTAGAAGCATTGTAATCCCAGCAGCTAGGACTGGTAAGGATAAAAGGAGTAAGACAGCTGTAATAAGGACAGATCATACAAAGAGGGGGGTTTGGTATTGTGAGATGGCAGGGGGTTTTATGTTTAGAATTGTTGTAATAAAGTTAATGGCTCCTAAAATTGAAGAAACTCCTGCTAAGTGCAGGGAGAAAATGGTTAAGTCTACAGAAGCTCCAGCATGTGCTAGGTTGCCTGCGAGTGGTGGGTATACTGTCCAGCCTGTTCCAGCCCCTGCCTCTACCCCTGAGGATGCCAGGAGGAGTAGGAAAGAAGGGGGAAGGAGTCAAAAACTTATGTTGTTTATTCGAGGAAATGCCATGTCTGGGGCCCCAATTATTAGGGGGACAAGTCAATTCCCAAATCCCCCGATCATGACTGGTATAACCATAAAGAAAATTATTACAAAGGCATGGGCTGTTACAATTACATTGTAAATTTGATCATCCCCCAATAGAGCCCCTGGTTGACTTAGTTCAGCACGAATAAGAAGGCTTAAAGCTGTCCCTACTATCCCAGCTCATGCACCAAATACAAGATAAAGGGTGCCAATGTCTTTGTGATTAGTCGAAAAGAATCAGCGTGTGATTGCCACAGGTAAAATGGCTGAGAGTTAAAGTGGTGGGTTGTAGCCCCATGCACAGAGGTTTGAGTCCTCTTTTTACCAAGCCCTGGGGTGTAAACATGTAAGATTGCAAATCTTGAGATGCAGATTAACGTCTGCCGGGGCTTTCCCCCGCCTTTTTGCTTGGCAGGCGGGGGAAAGGTAGATGGATGCTCACTGGTTTGGGCGTTTAGCTGTTAACTAAAAGTTTGTAGGATCGAGGCCTTCCCATCTAGAAAGGCTTTAGCTTAATTAAAGTGTCTGTTTTGCATGCAGAAGTTGTGGGTTAATGTCCTGCAAGTCTTATCAGGGGCTGGGAGATTTTCACTCCCACTTAAGGCTTTGAAGGCCTTTGGTCTGGTGTTATCCTAAGCCTCTCTAGAGGTGCAAGAGGGCTATAATTGCAGGGGAGAGGGGGAGAATGAAGATTGCTATGATGGTAGATATTGCTAGGAGGAGGGAGGGGTTGAGTGGGGGGAGTCGTCATAGGCTTGTACTTGCTAAATTATTTGGGGGTATTGTTAAAGTTATTGCGTAACATAAGCGCAGGTAGAAGTAAAGGCTTAGTAGTGCAGTCATGGCTGCTAAAACAGCTGTTGTGGGGAGTTGTTGTTTAGTAAGTTCTTGGAGAATTAATCATTTTGGTAGGAATCCTGTTATAGGGGGGAGTCCACCGAGAGAAAGGAGCAATAGGGGGGTGGCAGCTGTGAGGAGGGGGGCTTTGGCTCATGATGTTGCTAGTGTATTGATGTTTGTTGCTTTATTATTTTTAAGAGTTAGGAATGTTGCAGTAGTTAGGATCAAGTATGTCATGAGGGCAAGGAGTGTGAGGGAGGGGGCAAATTGAATAATTAGTAGTATTCATCCTAAATGGGCGATAGAGGAATATGCTAGAATTTTTCGAAGTTGTGTTTGGTTAAGTCCTCCTCAGCCTCCCACTAGGGTGGACATTAGGCCTAAGATAATTAAGAGTTCTTGGTTTGAGCATGGAATTTGGAGGAGAAGGATGAAAGGGGCTAATTTTTGTCAGGTGGAGAGGATTAGCCCTGTAGTTAGGCTCAGTCCTTGAAGGACTTCTGGAAGTCATGTGTGGAGGGGGGCAAGGCCAAGTTTTAGGGCCAGGGCAAGGATGATTATAGTTGTGGGGATTGGGTGGGTTATTAGTGTAATGTCTCATTGGCCTGTGAGTCATGCATTTGTTACACTGGCAAATAAGAGGGTGGCTGCAGCTGTTGCTTGAGTGAGGAAATATTTAGTAGTAGCTTCAATTGCTCGGGGGTGGTGGTTTTGGGTTATTAGTGGGATGATAGCTAAGGTGTTGATTTCTAGGCCTATTCATGCTAGGAGTCAGTGGGAGCTGGAAGCAGTGATAGTAGTGCCTATAATAAGCCCAAAGAGGAGGATGGCTGTGATGTAGGGGTTCATTAGTAAAGGAAGGGGTTTAACCAACATGTTTGGGGTATGGGCCCAAAAGCTTATTTAGCTGACTTTACTAGGAAGTGGTGTAGTGGAAGCACTAAGAGTTTTGATCTCTTCAGATTGGGTTCAAATCCCTTTTTCCTAAGGAGGCGGGGGGACTTTAACCCCCATATTTCACTCTATCAAAGTGGCCCTTTGTTTCAGGCACGGCTCCTGGTTAGAGTTGTGGGGGGAGGCCTGCAAATGCCAGGGGAAGGGAGAGGTGTCAGATTACAAGGGCCAAGGTCAAAGGTAGGAAATTTTTTCAAATCAAGTGTATTAGTTGATCATAGCGGAAGCGGGGGTAGGAGGCTCGAACTCATAAGAACATAATGGATAAAAGGGCTGCTTTAGTTATTAAGTTTATTGCTGTAATTTCTGGGTAGTATGGAAAGTGGGAGGCTCCAAGGAAGAGTGTGGCAGAGAGTGTATTTATTAGGAGAATATTTGCATATTCTGCCAGAAAGAATAAGGCAAAGGGCCCTCCTGCATATTCTACATTGAAGCCTGAGACAAGTTCTGATTCTCCTTCTGTAAGATCAAAGGGTGCTCGGTTTGTCTCAGCTAGAGTTGAAATGTATCATATTGCAGCTAAGGGTCATGCAGGGAGAATTAGTCAGGTGCTTTCTTGTGCAGTGTTAAATGTTTGAAGGGCAAAGCCTCCTGTAAAGATAATTGTGCTTAGTAAGATTAGACCAAGACTTACTTCATATGAAATTGTTTGTGCAACTGCTCGTAATGCCCCAATTAAGGCATATTTAGAATTTGAGGCCCAACCAGCACCTAGAATAGAGTAGACAGCGAGGCTAGAGAGGGCAAGGATGAAGAGGATATTCAGGTTTAGGTCAGTTACTGGATGGGGAAGTGGAAGAGGGGCTCAGAGGGTTAGAGCAAGAGTGAGGGCTAGTATAGGGGCTAGAAGGAAAAGGAGGGGGGAAGAAGTGGAGGGGCGTACTGGTTCTTTAATAAAAAGTTTAACACCATCTGCAATTGGTTGTAGTAGTCCATAGGGGCCTACAACATTTGGGCCTTTTCGCAGTTGCATGTAACCTAAGACCTTTCGCTCTAACAATGTCAGGAATGCAACAGCAAGAAGGACGGGGACAATGTATGCAAGAGGGTTAATGATATGGGTGATAATTGTGGTGATCATAGTTAGGGAGAGGATTTGAACCTCTGTTTAAAGGGCTTAGGTCTTTTGCATTTTCCGGGCTCTGCCACCTTAACTTGCCTTTCTCTTAGGCTTAAGGAGGCATGTCCTTTTGCCTAATTTAGTTGATTTCATTAGGTGAGGGTAGGGCTTGCTTAAAGTATTGGCCCTCTCTTTCCGGTCCTTTCGTACTAGAAAAGAGCATTAGTCATAGATAGAAACTGACCTGGATTTCTCCGGTCTGAACTCAGATCACGTAGGACTTTAATTGTTGAACAAACAAACCCTTAATAGCGGCTGCACCATTAGGATGTCCTGATCCAACATCGAGGCCGTAAACCCCCTTGTCGATATGGGCTCTAAAAGGGGATTGCGCTATTATCCCTAGGGTAACTTGGTCCGTTGATCGGCTTTGCCGGATCTTGTTGGTCAAATGTTTTGTTTGCAAGAGCTGTGGCTCTGACTTTAAGGGGGTAGTCCCTGTTCCACATGGGGGTTTTTTGTTACTCCATGGTCGCCCCAACCAAAGACATTAGGGCAGAAGCCATCTTGTTGTTTCCATTAATTTGGTTTATTAACATGGGCTGCCTTTTGTCTAAAGCTCCATAGGGTCTTCTCGTCTTATGCGAGTATTCCCGCTTCTGCACGGGAAGATCAATTTCATTGACTAGAAAAAGGAGACAGCTTGGCTCTCGTTGTGCCATTCATACTGGTCTCCATTTAAAAGACAAGTGATTACGCTACCTTTGCACGGTCAAAATACCGCGGCCGTTAAACTTAGAGTCACAGGGCAGGCGGGACCTCTTATATGTTTGTTTCCAAGAGGCGATGTTTTTGGTAAACAGGCGAAGCCAGTGTTTGCCGAGTTCCTTCTTTTTCTTCCAGTCTTTCCTTGGGCACACCTGTGTAGGGTTAACGCTAGGGGTTGAGAGGTTTTCTAGGTTAGTTTTAATTTTTCATTGCCCTCTGAGGTTGGGGGCGTTAATTTTCAGTGTGGGTTCGTTCTGATGTAAACAGGTGCCTTGGAGAGGGTCTTGGCCCTCTTATTACTCATGTTAGCAGTATCTCTCTTATGTCTGCATAAGTAGGCCTATTATTAAGATAGAGGCTTAAGATAATATTATTGGTATTGGGGGGGCCTAGGGTAACTTGAGCTTTAACGCTTTCTATGTGGGTGGCTGCTTTTAGGCCTACCTAGGTATTATTGCCTTTGGGTTTTTGATCTTTAGCCTGCTTGATAAAGTTGTGTCTTTTTTCAAGGGGGGTGTGCCCCCCTTGAATAACTCTTTGAACTTCTTGGTATTAGTTGGGGGTGTTTACCCTAGTTGAATAAAGAAGTTAAAAGGCTGAACTTCTGTTCATTTTATAGGCAACCAGCTATAACTGGGCTCGTTAGGTCTGTCACTTCTACTCTAAGATCATCCCACTCTTTTGCCACAGAGATGGGTTAGCCCTAAATAGGCAGTCTTGGAGTAGCTCGCTCAGTTTCGGGGGTTCAAACTGAAGTCACTTTGCTTGAATGTTTCTGACTAATTCATGGTGCGAAAGGTACGAGGAAAATCTCTGCTTTTTATTCTTTACTGGTTGTTTCATTTCTCTTTCAGCTTTCCCTTGCGGTACTTTTTCTATTGCACTTTGGTCCTTTTCTATCACCTATACTAAGGGGGTAAAATGATTTGTTTTATTGTTTTAGAGTATTTGGGGTTAATTAATATTTGTTTGTTGAATTTGGGGGAGGAGGCTAGCTGTTGGGGGGGGGTTCAGTGTGGCCCGGTTTGCACGGGAGTCTTCTCAGTGTAAGGGAGATACTTTTCTATTTAAGCTACACTCTGTTTTTCCAAGTGCACCTTCCGGTACACTTACCATGTTACGACTTGCCTCCCCTTTGTTTCTATAGTTCTTTATTTATTGTTAATTTTAGGGTGGGGAGAGTGACGGGCGGTGTGTGCGCGCTTCAGGGCCAGTTTCAGGGGGATACTCTAACTCCCTTCTTACTGCTAAATCCTCCTTTAGATGTTTGTTTCAGTGCATCGTCCGTGCTCACTGGGTCAGTGAATGTAGCCCATTTCTTCCCCTCTCGTTGGCTACACCTCGACCTGACGTTTTGGGTACTACCAATTATGCTTACTAAAGGTCCTTCACGGGGTAAGCTGACGACGGCGGTATATAGGCGGGGTTTACAAGAGAGGGTGAGGTTTAACGGGGGTTATCGGTTCTAGAACAGGCTCCTCTAGGGGGGTCTAAAGCACCGCCAAGTCCTTTGGGTTTTAAGCTATGGCTCGTAGTTCCCTGGCAGAGGGGGCTGTAAAATAAAATCTGTGTTTAGGGCTAGGCATAGTGGGGTATCTAATCCCAGTTTGTTCCCTAGCTTTCGTGGGGTTGTATTGTTTAAAGCCACTTTCGTTAAAGTGCTTCTTTTCTTCGATAGCATATGACAACTTTGAAGATGTTTGGCTTTAGTCAAATGTAGTACTAACCACTTTTTACGCCGTTTGTATGTCAACTTGGGTCTCTCGTATAACCGCGGTGGCTGGCACGAGTTTTACCGGCCCTAATTTGATTTTAACTAAGTCAAGTTTTCACTTATGGCTTAATGTTTACTACTGCTGAATTCCCTTGGGGGTGTGGCTAAGCAAGGCGTTATGGGCTAACTTGTGGTTGTGCCTAATGTCTGCTCCTTTATTCCGGAGGGGAATAAGTAGGGCATTCTCACAGGGGTGCAGATACTTGCATGTATAAGTTAAATCAAAGCTGACAGTAAAGTCAGGACCAAGCTTTTGTGCCTATGGGGCTTTCTAGGGCCCATCTTAACATCTTCAGTGTTATGCTTTAGTTAAGCTACATTAGC